AAACTGCCCAAGACTCATTATTGTAGATGTTTCTTGACAATAATTGGGATGGAGAAAATACCAATTCAAATTGAAAATAATGTTACTGCATGGATCGGGGTTATAAATTTTCTCCTTTTCATCGATTAAATAATATTTCAATTTAATTACTTGAAAGGTCTGTTTTAAATTGTCAAGTTGCAAATAGTTCTTTACCAAGATCTGATTATGAGTTATTAAATGGTAAAATGAATAAACATTCGCAATTCGAATTAGAGGGACTGTTCCTAAAGGCCCCAGCGAATTCTGAATTGGAATTACAGGATCTTTTGTAATGTTAATTGATTCTTTTATCCCATTGTGTATCACATTGTGATTGTGATATTTTACATCGTTGAATGGACCCATTCGAAAACAATTGGATGATGACAAAATTATCAACGATTGGAATCCCGCATTTCTATTCAACAACGTATGAATAGTTCTTTTATTTTGATTAAGGGGTTGTTGAATTATTGCCTTGGAATAAATCGAAGAAAACGGATTTCTTTTTGTGCAATCTGATCCATTATCCGAGAACAATCCTGAGCCCGAGGGATCATTCCTTTTTCCGATATATGAAAAAGTAGATTTCAGCAAGTCGATTCTTAGTAAATGTCGAATCAAACCATTTACCCTTATTTCAACAAAGGAAGCACGGGCTTCTTGACTAGAAGAACTTTTTTTGTCTTGGTCCCAATTCAATACTAAACAAGTCCGAACTAATTGAATATTTGTATCAGAAATTCCTCGAATTGGTTTACCATTTCCATAAAGGATATAATTGACAACTCGAAGTTTCACATTATCCCTTTCCTGCAACAGATCCGGAGGGAAAAGTGTTCCTAAAGTTATACCGTCCGTTATTTCATATGTGACGACAGGCCGAACCAAAACAAAATACTTTTTCTTACTAGGTGTGATCCGTTGAACATAGATCCAATTTTCCCGTTTTTTCGATTCCTTAGAATTTCGTTTTCCTGTTCTTAGTGGTATCAAAACGCCGCTATGTCGGGATATCTTATCTGTCTCTCCGGGAAAATGGATATCTCCAGAAAATATTTTAAGTTCAATTCTTTTTTTTTTTCTCTCCACTCGGACCAACCCGGCTACGCGGCTTCTCATATTTAAAGTAATTTGTGTATCCACCCCAATGATACTATTGTTACGTACCATTATGGAAGAAGATCCGGGTAATATATGCACTTCCTCGGGAATGAAAAAAAACCGATCGACTTTCATTTGGTATTTTGGACTAAATTCCTTGCCTCCTCGATACTCAATCAAATCCTCTTTTTTGACGATTGAATGCATTTCTAGAGTCCCATATTTAGTAATGCCCGAACTCTTTCTTCTGTATCTAGGATCGTCCAAATAAGCAAGAATACTATTTCTACGGAAAATGCCGTTGATGGGGATTTCAATCAAGATATCTGAAGGGGGCGTTAGTCCGTTCTCGCGTTCTTGAATCGATTGGAGTGGGATGATGAATCTATTTCTTCGCCTCTTTGAGAATAAATCCGAATTCTGGTAGAGAAGGGTCGGATCTACGAGATTACAACGACCAGTACATATAATTCGACTAAGGTCTGAATAATCAGGAATCCTATCTTCTTTTTTACCCGAAAAATCTGAAGTAAAGAATTTTTCTCTCAACTGATCATCCGTCCCTGAAAGGTTAAAACTCTTGACAGAACGAGAATTCGCACTCATTTGATCTTGATCCTTGTGGATCGAAAGTGAAACTAGACTGGATCCGCGTGGCTCTCCTAATAATATCCATAAATGACTTGTTTTTGGTAATAGATGAACACTGCCGTATGTAAATTCGGGTGCATGATATACATCGGTGCTCCAGTGCATTTCTCCGTCTGAGTCAGAATAAATATGTTTTCGAATCTTCTCTTTAAAATTCAAAGTGGATGTTCCCGCGCGAATCTCGGCAATCACTTGTTCTGATTCTACATATTGATCGTTTTGAACTAAAAGAAAACTTTGGGATGGAATATTTACATTATGTCGAATATCTTCACTCTCAATAGTTACATACAAGTTTATAGAACAGAGAAGGGCGGGATGCCCATGGCGTGTACGTGTCGGATGAACTAAATCCTCATTGAATTTGATTTTTCCATTAGAAGGGGCTCGCACGTGTTCTGCAGTACCCCCTGTGAATACTCCACCGGTATGAAAAGTTCTTAATGTTAATTGAGTGCCCGGTTCTCCAATTGATTGGCCTGCAATAATACCTACAGCTTCTCCCAATTCAACCAGGTCGCCATGAGTAGGACTCCGACCATAACATAATCGACAGATCCAAGATGCACTCCTACAAGTAAAGGGAGTTCGAATAGCTATTGGTTGTGCTCGAAAGGTTATGAATCGATTTACAAGTCCAATCCCAATGTCTTGATTTCTAGTGGCAATACAGCGTGTGCCCATATATATATCATCGGCTAATACACGACCAATTAATGTTTGG